CAAAAAATCTCAAGTATCCTTGATCGTGAGCCATATAATTATCACTATAAATAAGAACCATAATTCCAACAGTAGTGATTAACATTGACATAATAGAAGTAAGTGGATCGATCAAGTAGCCGAATTCTAAAGAAAAATCATTATCGAGGGTCCAAGACCATACATATTGATAGATAGAACTGCTTTTTATTTGCTGAATAGCCAGATTAGTTGAAAAAATCATGATTATACTTAACAATAAAATACTCGAAAAAGCCCACATACGACGGAGATTTTTTGTTGCTGTCGGAAAAAGAAGAAGTCCTACTCCTATTAACATAGGAACTGGAAGTGGAAGGAAAGGTATGATCCACGCATATTGATATGTCTGTTCCATAAAAAAAGTTTTTTAATTCTTAATTAATATTAATTGTTTCCGATTCACCGGATCTTACCTCTTTTTGAAAGGAGTCAATAAAAAAATAAAGATATGCACTAACTTAATAACTTAAATAGAAATAGAATTTTTGAATTTTTATTTCTTTTTATACTTATTCTTTAGAAGTTTCTGCTAAATACTTCAAATATTCAAATCAAGAAGTTACAATTGGTCAAATCATATGAAAAAAGCAGATTAATTACTAGTCTCCTTCGAACTTTCAAATTCAAGTTAAATTAGGCATATTTTTCGCGAATTTGACAAGTTACTAAAAAAAAAGAATATTCTTTTTTTTTTTTAGTAATAAAAATAGTTTATGTGATTTTCCCATATCTTTCACGCATCTTATGTATTCTTTTTGATTTTAGAATCAAAAATATTATCTAGAAAAGAAATACATAATGAATTGGCAAAGCGCAAATTTCTTTTGAACAATAGATGTCTTTCACATCCAGCTATACCAATGAGTAATCTCTTAATTTTTATTTAAATGGCAGTTCCAAAAAAACGTACTTCTGCATCAAAAAAGCGTATTCGTAAAAATTTTTGGAAAAGGAAGGGGTATTGGGCAGCGTTAAAAGCGTTTTCCTTAGGGAAATCTATTTCTACCGGGAATTCCAAAAGTTTTTTTGTGCAACAAACAAATAAAATAAGAAATAAAACATAACATGTTACAATAATCTGAATCGGCTTGACTCAAAAATTGACTCATTTCGTTTCGAAAATAAAATTCCCGCTTTCCATTCCCTGTTGAGTTAATCAATAGGAAATGGAATTTGTTTCGCTCTTAGAATTAGAATAAGGATTTTTCTCTTTACCGTACTKAATTCNNANTNAAAAANAAAAAAAAAAGAATCCTTTTTTTTGACAAAAAAACATAAGATATGTAATTGTCTTTTTAGTATATTTTCTCATTTCCAAGGTGGGGAGTATTATTTTCCCCATCAGCCTGTTTCTTACAATAATATAAACAATAATATACCTTTTTTCTCTAGATCCACGTTTTTCTATAGAAAGGCGAGTCAAAAATCAAAATCATTGAAACTAATTGATTAAAATTCTAAACCTTTTTGTGCAACTTTCTTCTTTTTGGATTTTCTATGAATTCCTATATAGACTCCCATATATTTATTGCCATCAATCCACTCAAAAACACTTAACAAATTTTTTTGGATAAATATGTGTCAATTTTTACTGATCCAAAATTTTTTTGTTCATTGATAAAATGGATTTTTTGGTTTCGATGTTTGAAATCAAATAAATCAAAAACAGTTCATTAAAACAAAACAAAAATGTGTTTTTTTTTGGGGGGGGGGTTCTATCCCTTAATTCATAGTTGGACTATCTAGTTTTCCAAGAGTTCAAGTCGAGGAGAGTCTAAAATACACACTAAAACTAAGACCCTAAATTCAAATAATGAACCTTCAAATACCTATTTGAACGAATTTTTATTCATCAATTTGAATCTTTCCTAAAAAATATTGCAACAATTTAATTCTTAAATCTAGACGATTGCTTATTCATAGGGTATTATGAATTCAAGACAAGCCGCTATGGTGAAATTGGTAGACACGCTGCTCTTAGGAAGCAGTGCTAGAGCATCTCGGTTCGAGTCCGAGTGGCGGCATGTCATCTCCTAAAAAAAGTAAATAAATCCTATAATGAATTCAATTTCCGATTTCCTTTTTATAATTATGGGACTCCTTAAAAAAAATTATGATATTTTCAACTTTAGAGCATATATTAACTCATATTTCTTTTTCGATTGTTTCAATTGTAATTACAATTCATTTCATAACTTTTTTAGTCGATGAAATCGTAAAACTATATGATTCATCCGAAAAGGGGATGATAATGACTTTTTCCTGTATAACAGGATTATTAGTTACTCGTTGGGTTTATTCGGGACATTTTCCACTAAGTGATTTATATGAATCATTAATCTTCCTTTCATGGAGTTTTTCCCTGGTTCATATAGTCCCGTATTTCAAAAAAAATCAAAATCTTCTAAGCACAATAATTGGACCAAGTGCTATTTTTACCCAGGGTTTTGCTACTTCAGGTCTTTTAACTGAAATACAC